AAATAAGCCTCTTCACTTAAATTTTGAAATTTTTAATTTATTATCCTAGAAAAACCTAATCCTTTGAATCTTTGGTATTCTTCAAATCGTCAGTATCCTTTGAGTCTTCGGTGCGCTTCGAATCCTTATGGGGAAGTCTATAAATTATACGCCCCTTGCTTGAATCATAACGACTTACTTCAATTTTGACCCTATCCCCCATCAGTATTCGTATAGAACTGGACCGGATTTTTCCTGAAATATAGCCCAGGATGATGGTGTCATTCTCTAACCGAACTCGGAACATTCCGTTGGGTAGGGCTTCCGTAACTAAACCTTCGAAAGTAACTTTAGCTTCTCTCGGGTTTTTTTTTTCTCTCCTATTTTTTTTTTCTGTCATATTTACTTCTCCTATTTTTCTATTTGGATTTTCAAAATAGGAAGTTCGAGATAGAATTCGGGTACTACGGGCGGGGTCATTACCATATATAACATAAGACTTCTCCCCCAATTCTGTTTAGTCGAGCTTCTCGATCTGTCATTATACCTTGAGAAGTAGAAAGAATAGCAATTCCCATTCCGCCCAAAACCTTAGGAATTCCTTGATAGTTAGCATAAATTCGTAAGCCAGGTCGGCTGATACGCTTTAAAAAGGTTCTAGTTCTATATATTCCCTTTCTAGCCCTTCTCTTTTGATGTCGTAAAGTTGAAACCAAGAAATATCTGTTACTTTCTTGATGTTTCCGAACACTTTCAATAAAACCCTCTCGTAGAAGTATTTTAACAATGTTTTCGGTAATATTTGTAGATACTACTCGAACAGTTCCTTTTTTACTCATGTCTGCGTTTCTTATAGAGGTTAGTAAATCCGCAATAGTGTCCTTACTCATAAGACTCTAATTCTAGGTTCCTCCTAATTTTTAGATAATTAACATGTTTTTCTTTTTATTTTGGATTTTAAAGCCTATACGTAAAATACAATCTACTAATTTTTTCTTTGATCTATATATCTTATATTTATAATACTTCAGGAGCTAATGAAACTATTTTAGTAAAATTCAATTCTCTCAATTCCTCGGCAATCGCGCCAAAAACTCGAGTTCCTTTTGGATTTCCTTTTTGATCAATGATAACTGCTGCATTGTCATCATAGCGTATTATTATACCGTCTTTACATTTGAATTCTTTACATGTACGTACAATTACAGCTCGAATTACTTCGGATCTTTCTAGAGGCATTTGGGGTACTGCATCTTTAATTACAGCAACAATAACATCACCAATACGAGCATATCGCTGATTACCAGCAGCTCCTATGACTCGAATACACATCAATTTTCGAGCTCCACTGTTATCCGCTACATTTAAAAGGGTCTGAGGTTGAATCATATTATTTTGATTTTAATTTATTATTTCATTGCAAAGGAATGAAAGATATATTGTCTTTCCAGAAGGAAAACCGCGGTTTTTTATCTTCAATACTTCTTTTTGGGAGTCTATATCTCTAATCTAAGAAATTGGCTTCGTATGGGCATTTTACTGGCAGCTATGGAGATAGCTGCTCTAGCTATAGTTTCAGATACGCCGCTCATTTCATAAAGTATTCGACCTGGTTTAACAACGGCCACCCAATATTCGGGGGATCCCTTTCCTGAGCCCATACGTGTTTCTGTGGGTCTTAGTGTAACTGGTTTATCGGGAAATATACGTACCCATAGTTTTCCACCACGACGTGCGTATCGTGTCATTGCTCTTCGTCCTGCTTCTATCTGTCTCGCTGTAATCCAAGCGGGTTCAAGCACTTGAAGAGCATATCTACCAAAACAAATACGATTGCCTCGGCAGGATTTTCCCTTCATTCTTCCTCTATGTTGTTTACGAAATCTAGTTCTTTTGGGGTTATAGTCGATGGTTCTTTTTTAGTTCCATCTCTACTGCAAAACTGGACATGAGAGTTTCTTCTCATCCAGCTCCTCGCGAATGAAATGAGAAAGCGTGCAAATTTCTCTAATTCCATAATATTCAAAAATATTACGGATAGATACACATCAGTATATAATATACTAATAATAGGTTTTTTTATTTTACATTTCTTAAAATAGAAAAATATATAGTTAAGAAAGAAGATCTAGAATATATCCAAATTCTATATTTTTAGATAATGTAATCCTTCTTTTTATATAAGGAATATCTTTATTTTTAACCTTATTGAATCATAATTAATCTAATTCAATAAAGATTTCGCGGGCGAATATTTACTCCTTCTTGTCTTATTTGTTAATTATCAAATAAAGCAATTTTTTTGGTTTGTTCCGCCATCCCACCCAATGAAGTATTAGGATTCTTTAAAATCAATCCTATGTAGTCATAGGTTTTGTCGTTCCCACAGCTTCTCCTTTAATGGTTAGGTTTGAATCCTGCAACGGAGCTTCCAAATTTTCCGAGTTAATTCTCTCAGTTTTATTAACCCGGGCTGCTCTTTATTCTTTATTATTGTTTTAAATTTTTATTTATTGTTTCACAAAATTACGATTTTTTATTTTCTTTTATTATATTTATTTGATGCTTTATCACATTGCCTTTATATGATGTAATTCATAGACCATACACATAGGAATTTTATATCTTTCTTATTCTTCTTCTTTCTATCTATCATCCCTCCTTTTATCCACATCCCTTTAGTTTTGTTTCACAACTTAGAATCTGGTTTCTTTTTTATCTAAAAAAATGCAGTTGCTACAACTATATGATAGATCTACTCTTTTATGATAGATGTATTTATTCACATAGTGACTGTTTCTTTGTTAGGATCTCGACAATACGAAGCAATAGGTTGGTTATTAGTTAATTTTCTATAATTACTATAATTTCTAAGTTTTTTCTATTTTTAGTAGGGTTCGCTCCTTTTTTTGTTTTTTTTGAATTTAATTTATATTTTTGACCCTAAAGAAAAAACTAACGAGTCACACACTAAGCATAGCAATTATATTAAAAAATTTATGAATTTTCATTAAATCTTATAGAAAGAGGTATAATTTTCTTTTTTTCTGAGATTTTTGGAAAATAAGGTTCTTGTATTTTTTATTTTATCACTGGCCAGAATGAGAAGACAAGGTTAGTTATTCTTCTTCTACGAATATCCAAATTTTTACACCTAGTACTCCATAAATAGTTCGAATTGGATAGCAGCAATAATCAATTTTAGCGCGAATTGTTTGGAGGGGAAGTCTACCCTTTTTGATGCATTCAGCACGTGCAATTTCTTTCCCTCCTAGACGGCCTGCTATTTTTATTTTTACTCCTTTTATATCTGCTTTTTTAGTTAATTCAATGGCTTTTTTCATTGCTTTTCGGAATGAAACTCTATTTTTTAATTGGAAAGCTATATATTCTGCAAGAATATTAGGTTCTCTATAAGGTTCTTTAACTTTTTCGATAGCAATATTAAGTCTCTGGTTTACGGAATTCACTTCCTTTTGTATATCTTTCTCTAATTCTTCGATTGCTCCTTTTTTCTTTAATAAATTGGGAAATCCAATATGGATTATAACATGAATTGTATCGATTTCTTTTTGAATTTCTATATGTGTAATTACTTCGGAACTTGAGTCTGATTCTATTTTTCTATTCAAGCTTTTTTTCCTATTCTTTTGTATATAGTTCTTGATACAATTCCGTATTTTTTTATCTTCTTGTAGACCTTCAGAATAATTTTTTGGTTGTGCGAACCAAAAGGAATGGTGATTTTGGGTTGTACCAAGTCTGAAACCAAGTGGATTTATTTTTTGTCCCATATTTTTCTATTTTTTTTTTTTACTGGGAATCGAAATCTTAGGTTGATCTAAAAGTTATTTAGATTTCTTTATTATATTTAGTACAATTGTTATATGACACATGGTTTTTTTTATAGGATAACCACGTCCTCGAGCTCGAGGTCTGAATTTTTTCATAATAGTACTCCTACTCACTTCGGCTTTTGTTATAAATAAATTAGCTTTGTCGAAATCCCTATAATGAGTAGCATTTGCTGCTGCCGAATAAACCAACTTTAAGATGGGATAAGATGCTCGATAAGGCATGAGGTTCAGTATCATAACAGTTTCCTCGTAGTAACGCCAGCGAATCTCATCAAGAACTCTTTGTGCTTTAAAAACAGACATATGTATGCGTTTTTGTGCTTTGAAAACCCGTTCGAACTTAAGTAGACGATCAGTTGGAACTTTTCTTGCGAGTTTCCGTAGCCCGTTCTTCTTCTTATTTATCCTAGAGGTATACTTTACCAATTTGAAACTTGTCATAAATAAGGTTATTCTCCGCCTACACTTTACTTTATTTCTTTGTTTATTCTGAATCTTTCTATTCTGAATTCAGTTAACGACGAGATTTAGTATCCTTTCTTGCACTTTCATAACTCGTGAAATGCCGAGTAGGCACGAATTCCCCCAATTTGCGACCTACCATAGGATTTGTTATATAAATAGGTATATGTTCCTTTCCATTATGAATCGCGATTGTATGACCAACCATTGCGGGTAGAATGCTAGATGCCCGGGACCACGTTACTATTGTTTCTTTCTCCTCCTTCATATTGACCTTTTCTATTTTTGTCAATAAATGACGAGCTACAAAAGGATTTGTTTTTTTTCGTGTCACAGCTGATTACTCCTTTTTTCATTTTAAAAAGTGGCATCCTATGTCCACTATCTCGATCGAGGTATGGAAGTCAGAATAAATAGAATAATGATGAGTGGAAAAAAGAGAAAATCCTTTAGCTGGATAAGGGGCGGATGTAGCCAAGTGGATCAAGGCAGTGGATTGTGAATCCACCATGCGCGGGTTCAATTCCCGTCGTTCGCCCATCACATTATTGCAATGCAATTTTCCATATTCCTAGTTACGTATTTACTTACGGCGACGAAGAATAAAATTATCACTATATTTTTTCCTTTTCCTAGTTCTTCTTCCAAGCGCAGGATAACCCCAAGGGGTTGTGGGTTTTTTTCTACCAATGGGGGCTTTCCCTTCACCGCCCCCATGGGGGTGGTCCACAGGGTTCATAACTACCCCTCTTACTACGGGGCGTTTACCTAGCCAACACTTAGATCCGGCTCTACCCAAACTTTTTTGGTTCACCCCAACATTACCCACTTGTCCGACTGTTGCTAAGCAGTTTTGGGATACCAAACGGACCTCCCCGGATGGTAATCTTAAAGTGGCGAATTTACCCTCTTTTGCAATCAGTTTCGCTACAGCACCTGCTGCTCTAGCTAATTGCCCACCCCTTCCACATGTGATTTCTATGTTATGTATGGCCGTGCCTAAGGGCATATCGGTTGAAGTAGATTCTTCTTTTTTCTCAAAAAACCCCTTCCCAAACTGTACAAGCTTCTTCCAAAGCATACGGCTTTCTAGATGTATATGACGATCTCTAGACAGATGGATCTTATATGAATCGTATGATGAACTACCACATAAGTGTATATATAGAAAAGGAATCCAAATCTGCCGAATCGCTCATGTTATGATCTTCTACATCCTAGGTCTCCGCGTTCCGTCATCTGGCTTATGTTCTTCATGTAGCATTCAGATCGAATGACTCTATGAAATTACGTCGATACTTCCACATATTATGGGTAACGTAGGAGACATCTCTATTTTCACCCGGGGGTCTTAATTACCACTGCTTAGCTTTCAATTCGCCTCTGACCATCAAATTAAATGTGAATAACCCGTCCTCCTCTCTTTGAAACAAGGGGCGCTTCCGGTTCTGTGCGTGCTTCAAACAATTTTGTCTTCTCCATATTACCATATCTCTAGAGTCAATAATTTTCTATGAGGAACTACTGAACTCAATCACTTGCTGCCGTTACTCAACAGTTTTCTGTTGAGGTCTATCCCGTAGAGTTAGTCAAATTGGATCAGTGATCGATTTCTAGGTTTCGTCGTAAACCTAATTGGTTACTTCCAATTACGTAAATCAATAGTTCAAACCGCACTCAAAGGTAGGGCATTTCCCATTGATATAGGAACTTTTGTACCAGAAACAATAGTATCTCCAATTATAGCCCCTCTGGGATGTAAAATATATCTCTTCTCACCATCCCCATAGTGTATGAGACAAATGTATGCATTTCGATTAGGGTCGTATTCTATGGTTACGATTCTACCAGATATGTCTTTTTGATTCCGTCGAAAATCGATTTTACGGTATAGGCGCTTATGACCTCCCCCTCTATGCCTTGCGGTAATGATTCCTCTGGCATTACGACCTTTACCACAACGGTGCCGTCCATGGATCAATTTATTTCGTGGATTGGATTTCACTTGCCTGTCTACGGTTCCCTTGCGTGTGCTCGGGATAGGTGTTTTGTATAAATGTTTCGCCGTATTATTAAGTATTCTCCTTTAGTTCTTTTCTCTATCTAGAAGTGGAATAGAATAACCCGCTTGAAGGGTAATGATCATACGTCTGTAATGCATTGTATGTCCCAGAATAGGTCCCATTCTTCTACCCTTTCCGGGTAGTCGATGGCTATTCACAGCTACTACCTTAACACCAAAGAAGAGCTCGACCCAATGCTTTATTTCTGTCTTAGTGAATCCCGATTCGACATTAAAAGTATATTGATTCTTTCCCAATAAACGAAGACTTTTTTCTGTAAATACTGCGTATTTGATTCCATCCATAAATCGACTTTCCCTCCTATGCTCCGAGTTCCAGTATCGATAAGAATTCGAGTTCTTATTGTTCTTATGTTATGGTATGAATATACCATACCAATTCGTTATGTATGGATGATGGGTGAGATTCCATGGATAGAGAGCCAGTTCCAATAGACTTATGGAACGTTCCCGTTCGCGTGCATCCAGCAGGAATTGAACCCGCAAATTTACCAATTATGAGTTGGGCGCTTTAACCATTCAGCCATGGATGCTTAACAGGGATCATCGTACATCGTAAATAACCAATTTTCATATAGAAAGACATATCATAGAAAAATGAAATCAAAATATTCGGAGATGGCAAATATTCGGAGATGACTATGAAAATACCTCTCTGGATCCTCGAATTGAAAGAGAGATTGAGAGGGATCAAGAATCCTAATTCTCGCTATTTGGAATGGATCCAATTCTATTGAGTCTGACTCATAGTGATCATTTCTCTTTAGCAAAGAAGGACCTTGGTTATCAAAGGATTGAACAACCGGGATCCATTTACTTATGATACCTACTTGACATTGCTAACAAGGATCTAATGAATTATGAGTTTAATAGATCCTCTTTAGCAGAAAGACGTATATTCCTTGCTCATTATCAGACAATCACTTATTCCCAAACCGCGTGTGGGGCTAATCGTTTTCATTTACCATCTCATGGAAAACCCTTTTCGTTCCGCTTAGCCCTATCGGGTATTTTAGTGATAGGTTCTATAGGAACTGGACGATCCTATTTGGTCAAATACCTAACGAAAAATTCCTATTTTCCTTTCATTAAGGTATGAGGGCTTCTTATTCCACAAGA